AGAATTCTTAGAGAATATTCAAATACCTCAAAGAGCCAGCTATATTCGGGTAATTATGTTAGAATTGAGCCGTATAGCTTCTCATTTGTTATGGCTTGGCCCTTTTATGGCGGATCTCGGCGCACAGACTCCCTTTTTCTACATTTTTAGAGAGAGAGAATTGATATATGATCTATTTGAAGCTGCTACAGGTATGCGAATGATGCATAATTACTTTCGCATCGGAGGAGTAGCTGCGGATCTACCTTATGGATGGATGGATAAATGTTTAGATTTCTGTGATTATTTTTTACGAGGAGTTGTTGAATATCAACAACTTATTACACAGAATCCCATTTTTTTAGAACGAGTTGAAGGAGTCGGTTTTATTAGCGGAGAAGAAGCTGTAAATTGGGGTTTATCGGGACCAATGTTACGAGCTTCTGGAATACAATGGGATCTTCGTAAAATTGATCCTTACGAGTCTTACAATCAATTCGATTGGAAAGTCCAATGGCAAAAAGAAGGAGATTCATTAGCTCGCTATTTAGTACGAATTGGTGAAATGAAGGAATCTATAAAAATTATTCAACAGGCTGTAGAGAAAATTCCTGGGGGGCCTTATGAGAATTTAGAAGCCCGACGCTTTAAGAAAGCAAAGAATTCGGAATGGAATGATTTTGAATATAGATTTCTTGGTAAAAAACCTTCCCCTAATTTTGAATTATCAAAGCAAGAGCTTTATGTAAGAGTAGAAGCTCCAAAAGGTGAATTAGGAATTTATTTAGTAGGAGATGACAGTCTTTTCCCCTGGAGATGGAAAATTCGTCCACCCGGTTTTATTAATTTGCAAATTCTTCCTCAGCTAGTTAAAAGAATGAAATTGGCTGATATCATGACGATATTAGGTAGTATAGATATCATTATGGGGGAAGTTGATCGTTGAAATGATAATAGAGAGGGTACAGGTAGAAACTATCAATTCTTTTTCGAAATCGGAATTATTAAAAGAAGTTTATGGACTGATATGGATTCTACCTATTTTGACCCTCCTACTGGGAATCACAATACAAGTACTAGTAATTGTGTGGTTAGAAAGAGAAATATCCGCATCGATACAACAACGTATTGGTCCTGAATATGCCGGTCCCCTGGGACTGCTTCAAGCTATAGCAGACGGAACTAAACTAATTTTTAAAGAGGATATCCTCCCATCCCGAGGAGAAATTCCTTTATTTAGCATTGGACCCTCTATAGCAGTCATATCCGTTTTATTAAGTTTTTTAGTTATCCCTTTTGGATATCATTTTGTTTTAGCTGATCTTAGTATTGGTGTTTTTTTATGGATTGCCATTTCAAGTATTGCTCCTATCGGTCTTCTTATGGCAGGATATAGCTCAAATAATAAATATTCTTTTTCAGGCGGTCTACGAGCAGCTGCTCAATCTATTAGTTATGAAATACCATTAACTTTTTGTGTGCTAGCAATATCTCTACGTGTGATTCGTTAAAAAAGGAACTTTTCCTCTAAAATCCATTGAATACTTATCTTCCTTTTCTTATTCTGTATTCAGGTCGGTAAGTTAAACTAGATAGCTATATGAGTGAAACAAAACAGCTTATTAATTTGTAGTAAAAATAAAATCTCATTTCCTACGTACAAGAAAAAGAAAAAAGTTGAAGTAAACTTAGTAAACTCTTTACCCCAAGATTGAGATTGTTTGATTAGTCATCATATTTTGAAGCGGGCAAGAATAAAGGATTCGCGATATAAAATTCCATTACTAGAATACTAGAATATTTTAAGTTATTACTAGAACTTATAACGATATAAAAGAATCCATAAAAAGTTAGTGAGGGATTAGGAACACTAAAGTACATAAAGGATTAGTAATGAGAAAATCTAAATCGTTAGACATTTTTCCTCATAAAAGGAATCATAATAAGAACTTGAAATTGGTGGAAATGATCAAGTAGTACTTTCTTCGGATTCCGATCCAGAGTATATTCCCATTCACTTGTTAAGGAAATGGCTATCAAGAACGAATTAACCCTTTATTCCTTTTTTCTTTTTAAGTATCCCCTTCCCCGGAAAAGAAGAATAGGACAAAAGATATGTAATGCAATACAAAAAAGGATCTTTATTTATTCTTTCTTTTATCGAGATTCATACAGAATTCCTCATGAACTAATACCCAATTCTTTCCATTTATTAATTGATATAACGAGTATTTTATTCCAATATTAAGTTATTACCGATATTACTGAACAAGGAAAAACTGTCATTTTATTACATAAAGGATGAGATCAATTCGGAAGCGCTTTTTAGTAGTTTAGCAGACGGAATTGCTTTGGTCTAATTTAGGACTTTCCAATCCATTTTATCTTACCTAATTCTATCTAGGCCGCGGGGGATAAGACCGAAACGAAATAATCCTTTTTTCTGATCATAGAGGAGCCGTATGAAGCTAAGGTTTCATGTACGGTTTTGGAATAGCGGTGAGAACTGTGATGTTATCATCGACTATGATTATCTAACAGTTCAAGTACGGTTGATATAGTTGAAGCACAGTCAAAATATGGTTTTTTTGGATGGAATCTTTGGCGTCAACCTATAGGTTTTCTAGTTTTTCTAATTTCTTCGTTGGCAGAATGTGAAAGATTACCCTTTGATTTACCAGAAGCGGAGGAAGAATTAGTAGCGGGTTATCAAACAGAATATTCGGGTATTAAATATGGTTTATTTTATCTTGCTGCTTACCTAAATTTATTAGTTTCCTCCTTATTTGTAACTGTTCTCTACTTAGGCGGGTGGAATTTTTCTATTTCCTATATATCCTTTTTTGGATTTTTCCAAATGAATAAAATGGTTGGAATTTTGGAAATGATAATGGGTATCCTTATTACATTAACTAAAGCTTTTTTATTTCTCTTCATTTCTATCACAATAAGATGGACTTTACCCCGGATGAGAATGGATCAGTTATTAAATCTTGGATGGAAATTTCTTTTACCTATCTCTCTCGGCAATCTCTTATTAACAACTTCTTCTCAACTAGTTTCACTATAAATAAGATAATACAATAACAGTAAGAATATCTTCAACACAAAAGTTCTCACAAACAAGAGAAAGAAACATACCTTTTTCATAGATATTTAGAATATGTTCCCTATGATAACTGGGTTCATTAGTTATGGTCAACAAACAATACGCGCCGCAAGATACATTGGTCAAGGTTTAATAATTACCTTATCCCACACAAATCGTTTACCTATAACGATTCACTACCCTTATGAAAAATCAATTACATCAGAGCGTTTCCGGGGGCGAATACACTTTGAATTTGATAAATGTATTGCTTGTGAAGTATGTGTTCGTGTATGCCCGATAGATCTGCCCCTTGTGGATTGGAGATTTGAAAAGGATATTAAAAAGAAACAATTGCTTAATTATAGTATTGATTTCGGAGTTTGTATATTTTGTGGTAACTGTGTTGAATATTGTCCGACAAACTGTTTATCAATGACGGAAGAATATGAACTTTCTACTTATGATCGTCATGAATTGAATTACAATCAAATTGCTTTGAGTCGGTTACCAGTCTCGATAATGGGAGATTACACAATTCAAACAATTAGGAATTCGCCTCAAAGTAAAATAGACGAAGAAAAATCTTGGAATTCAAGAACAATTACTGATTACTAGGTACTAGGATTTTTTTGTTAGAAGAATCCAATAGTTTTTTAATAGTTTTTTACTAACTATAAAGAAAAATGAATAACTACTGCTTATTACAAATTATTCATGATTTAAAATGAGAGTAGATTTTCGTGATATGATTTCTAACTATACAATTTATATATATAAATATAAATATCCTAATCCCTTTTTGTTTCCTTGAATCTTTTAGTTTTATTCAGTTCATGAAAAATTTTATACTATTAATTTCTTTTTATCCATAATGGATTTACCTGGACCAATACATGAGATTCTTGTGCTATTTGGGGGATTTGTTCTTCTACTAGGGGGTCTAGGAGTAGTATTACTTACCAACCCAATTTATTCTGCATTTTCGCTGGGATTAGTTCTTGTTTGTATATCCTTATTCTATTTTTTATTAAATTCCTACTTTGTAGCTGTCGCACAACTTCTTATTTATGTGGGAGCCATAAATGTCTTGATCATATTTGCTGTAATGTTTGTAAATGGCTCCGAGTGGTCTAAAGATAAGAATTATTGGACTATTGGAGATGGGTTTACTTCACTCCTTTGTATAACTATTCCTTTTTCACTAATGACTACTATCCCAGATACGTCATGGTATGGAATTCTTTGGACTACAAGATCAAACCAAATAGTAGAACAGGGTCTCATAAATAACGTTCAACAAATTGGGATTCATTTAGCAACCGATTTTTATCTTCCCTTTGAACTCATTTCCCTAATTCTTCTAGTTTCTTTAATAGGTGCAATTACAATGGCGCGACAATAAGAAATACCTAGAACTTGGAATGAATCAAAATTCTTAGAATTTCAAATCTAAAAAAAAAAAATAACTAAAGAATAATAATTTTGATTTAGTAAAACACATCTACTGTTAACACAACAAATACTTTCTTTTCTCTTTTGTTGCGTAATTGTTCTATTCTAATTAATTGAATCGGTTCAATTCTCTCATATTGAAATGAATCGAGATTGATAAGGAGTTAGTTAATGATGTTTGAGCATGTACTTTTTTTGAGTGTCTATTTATTTTCGATTGGTATCTATGGATTGATCACAAGCCGAAACATGGTTAGAGCTCTAATATGTCTTGAACTTATACTGAATTCAATTAATCTAAATCTCGTAACATTTTCTGATCTATTTGATAGTCGCCAATTAAAAGGAGACATTTTCGCAATTTTTGTTATAGCCCTTGCGGCTGCTGAAGCAGCTATTGGACTATCCATTCTTTCTTCCATCCATCGTAACAGGAAATCTACTCGTATCAATCAATCGAATTTTTTGAATAATTAGACATAGAATCCTCTAAACAAATAAACAAAGACGGATATATAATAATATAATAATATGGAACATTAAGATTTAAAATAATAAAATTTGAGTCTTCTTTTCTTATTTTTATTTGAGAATACCCTTTTTTTTGAAGTAGGTTATTTCAGATTATTCTTTTTTACTTATTTCATTTTGCTTGAATTTTGCATTTTTGCAATTCATTGATATTGCAATATTCAAATTGCAATAATTTATATTGAAAAGATGATAGCCAATTTATTGGCTAATTCGAATTAGTATGTAGAATTCGTATAATTATGAATGTTGAAGCCTTAAATTCAAGTCTCTTGGCTCTTTTCACGCTTTCTCACAAACAGATTAAGAAATATATTACATTATTTGTTAAAGTTTGGATAAACCATTGCTTCGTCTGGTGTCTACAATACATCTAACTTATAGAGTATTAATTTTATTTTTACCAGATCGAAAATTTTTATGTTGAAAAGGAAAATTTCTAGATCCAATGTCACATTCTGTAAAAATTTATGATACATGTATAGGATGCACTCAATGTGTACGAGCTTGTCCAACAGATGTATTAGAAATGATACCTTGGGATGGATGTAAAGCCAAGCAAATAGCTTCTGCGCCGAGAACCGAAGATTGTGTGGGTTGTAAGAGATGCGAATCCGCCTGCCCAACAGATTTTTTAAGTGTTCGCGTTTATTTAGGGCCTGAAACAACCCGCAGCATGGCTCTATCTTATTGATACGTTACAAAAAACTCCACTTGAATCGTCTGATTCCTCTTTACCGAAAAAGCCTGTGCTCAAAATAATCGAGCATGGGCTTTTCTGGTCAAAACGTATCTTGTCTTTATTACTTTATCATGAGTTATTTTCCTTGGTTAACAATACTTGTTGTTTTGCCGATATTTGCAGGTTCATTAATTTTCTTTTTACCTCATAAAGGAAACAAAACCGTTAGGTGGTATACTATTTCTATTTGTTTATTAGAATTCCTTCTAATGACTTATGCATTCTGTTATCATTTCCAATTAGAGGATCCCTTAATGCAATTAAGGGAGGATTCTAAATGGATAGATGTTTTTGATTTCCACTGGAGATTGGGAATCGATGGACTTTCATTAGGATCTATTTTATTGACAGGATTTATTACTACTTTAGCTACTTTAGCGGCTTGGCCAGTTACCCGGAATTCGAGATTATTCTATTTCCTTATGCTAGCAATGTATAGCGGTCAAATAGGATTATTTTCTTCACGAGACCTTTTACTTTTTTTTATCATGTGGGAGTTAGAATTAATTCCTGTTTACTTACTTTTATCCATGTGGGGGGGAAAGAGGCGTCTATATTCAGCTACCAAGTTTATTTTGTATACTGCAGGCGGTTCCATTTTTTTCTTAATCGGAGTTCTGGGTATGGGCTTATATGGTTCCAACGAACCAACATTAGATATGGAAAGATTGATTAATCAATCATACCCTGCAACATTGGAAATACTACTTTATTTTGGCTTCCTTATTGCTTATGCTGTCAAATTGCCAATTATACCTTTACATACGTGGTTACCAGATACCCATGGGGAAGCACATTACAGTACATGTATGCTTTTAGCGGGAATACTATTAAAGATGGGAGCATACGGATTGATTCGTATCAATATGGAATTGTTACCTCATGCTCATTATCTGTTTTCTCCCTGGTTGGTAATAATAGGAGCGGTGCAAATAATCTATGCAGCTTCAACTTCTCTTGGTCAACGAAATTTCAAAAAAAGAATAGCCTACTCCTCCGTATCTCACATGGGTTTCATAATTATAGGAATTGGTTCCATAACCAACATTGGACTAAATGGAGCTATTTTACAAATTTTATCCCATGGATTTATCGGTGCTACGCTTTTTTTCTTGGCGGGAACGGCTTGTGATAGAATGCGTCTTGTTTATCTCGAAGAACTGGGGGGGATATCTATACCAATGCCCAAAATTTTTACTATGTTTAGTAGCTTTTCAATGGCTTCTCTTGCCTTACCGGGAATGAGCGGTTTTGTTGCAGAATTAGTAGTATTTTTTGGACTAATTACTAGTCCAAAATTTATGTTAATGCCAAAAATGCTAATTACTTTTTTAATGGCAATTGGAATGGTATTAACTCCTATTTATTTATTATCTATGTTACGCCAGATGTTCTATGGATATAAGTTATTTCATGTTCCAAACGCAAATTTTGTGGATTCTGGACCACGAGAACTCTTTATTTTAATCTGTATTTTTTTACCAGTAATAGGAATTGGTATCTATCCAGATTTTGTTCTCTCGCTATCCGTTGACAGGGTAGAGGCCCTTTTATCCAATTATTATCCTAAATAGGATTTTCTTTTTTTAATTAGTCCGCTCTATATTCCATAGTGGAAAAACCAAAAAATTCCGAAAAAAGTAAAAAAGTCTAATTAGATCTATTTCAAATTTTTGTGAACCCCTTTGAAAAGACGTTCAAAGGGGTTCACAAATCAAACAAAAATAGAAAAAAACCTTCATAAAATGAAGGTTTTATGTTATGTAATCATTTAGATGATAATGTAAATGAACCATAACTATGTAAACCTATTCCTAAAAGATTGATACCAAAATAGCAGATCCAAATTATAAGAAATCCTATCGAAGCTACAAATGCGGAATTCGTACCCTTCCAATTTGGATTTGTTCTACTATGTAAATAAATTGCAAATATGGTCCAGGTAATAAATGCCCAAGTTTCCTTAGGATCCCAATTCCAATAGGATCCCCACGCCTCATTAGCCCATACTGCTCCACAAAGAATACCTATGGTTAAAAGGGTAAACCCGAGACTAATGACACGATAACTCCAAGAATCCAAACGCTCAGTTAATTGATATTTGTAATAATTTGGAAATGAAGGAAAAGAAGTGTTTTTTAAAGCACTTCTTTTTGCATAGAAATATTCAATCTCACTAAATAAAAATTTACTTAAAACATTTTCATTTTTCTTTTTAGGAAAGAAATCGAAATTCTTTCGAAATCTAATGATTAGAAGAGCGGTGGATAATAAGGATCCGCACAAAAGAGTTGCATAGCTTAGTAACATCATACTGACATGCATCATTAACCACTGAGATTGGAGAGCAGGTACTAGTATTGTAGATTGATGCATTTCAGTTAAAAGACCCGACGTGGCAAAACCTTGCGTTAAAATAGTACTTGGCGTAGTTATTGTGCTTAAATCATTTTTAGAGTTCTGTATCTTAGGAATAGTATGAAGAATATACAGAGCCCATGAAAGGAAGATCAATGACTCATATAAATTACTTAATGGAAAATGTCCCGAAGAAATCCAACGAGAAATTAAGAATCCTGTTATAGAGAAAAAAGTAGCTATCATTCCTTTTTCTGACGAATCACGTAATCCCCTAAGTTCACGAACTAATAAGGTTATCAAATGAATCGTAATTACAATTGAAATGGTTGAGAAAGAGATATGAGTTAGTATATGTTCTAAAGTTACAAATAGCATAAGGAGAAGGTCCCATTACAAAATTTGAAATTTCGAATTAAATCCATTTTCTAATCTATTGTATTCTTTTTCGAGAATGCCGCCACTCGGACTCGAACCGAGATGCTTGAGCACTGCTTCCTAAGAGCAGCGTGTCTACCAATTTCACCATAGCGGCTAACTTGAAATAATAGTAAACTTAAAAGAATAATAGTTATTTTTTGGCAAATCGTCGAGATTTGGAGAGTCCTTTTGCAAAAATACTCTACTTTTGATAATAGAATCCTCATAAAAAAATAGATAGCAGGATTCTATTATCAAAAGTTCTTTTATAGGAAAAGAATACTGAGGACACAATATACCGAAAACTTTTGTTCTATAATAACAGAATAACAGAGGGATTAGTTCTAAGAATATTCTACCCAGGAATTCAACATATAAAAGTAGATTCATTAATTAATCCAAATTATTCATTCATATTAAATATAAATAATTGGAATTTTTTTAGGAAAGTCAGATTATTCCAAAACCTGCTTATTTGTTTGTTGCCCAGAAAAACCTTTTGGTTTTGGCTGCTCGTTACCACTAGAAAATGATCTTGATTTTGCTAAGGAATAAGATTGTACTATGGAAAAATAAGTCTTTTTCTTCCAAATATTTTTACGAATACGCTTTTTTGACATCGAAGTACGTTTTTTTGGAACTGCCATTGAAAAAGGGAATTAGTTTTTTCTAGTTGTATGTGAAAGACATCTATTGTCGCAAATCAATCCTTCTTTCTGTTTTTTCTTAGTATTTATACTTAGATACTGAAAGATAACGAAATTTTAAATTATTTTCTACTTGATTTTGTCTAACGTGGATAAGACAAGAGTTTTTTGTGGATAAGACAAGAGTTTTTTAGCGTATTTTTCATATATATTTTAGACTCTGTTTTAATAATATACAATATATACAAAATATACAATATATACAAAGATATATTATATACAAAGGTTTTCTATTTAAACAATTTATATATCAAAATTTATATATCAAATATATTCTATATATAAATATAAGGTATGGGGGATAAGCCCTCATATCATATGGGAGGATAAAAAGAAGGTAAAATTCAAATAGTTAATTAAGTTGAGAAGGTATTCAAGAATTGAATTCCAGTCAAAATAAAAAATAATTAGTCTCTTAAACAAGACATTCTAAAACTTAGATAATTCTAGTCGTTAGGATTTCCATTTTATATGAAGTAAGGAATATTCGATAATTTCCTAGAAATATATAATTTAAATATAGTTGAAATTCAATCAATTAGTTACCAAACAATAGAGCTATTTCATTTTAACAGAAAGAAAAAAAAAGAATAGGAATAGAAAGTAAAATGATTCAATCTTTTTTTGTATTTTAATAAATATCTTTTTTTATCTAATAACTAAATAACGAAATTCTTTTATTAAATTTTTTAATTTAAGCAACTAAATCCATTCTGAATTTTTGAATATTTCAATGAGAAATATTTTGAAAAATTCAGAATTTCAGTTTTTTTTCTTATTCTTATTTTTTGTTTTTTAATTCCTTGAGAAAGAGATAAGAATAGGTTTGGTGAATCGGAAACAATAAATTTCAATTAAAAATTGCTATTTCTTTTCTTATGGAACATACATATCAATATGCCTGGGTAATCCCTCTTCTACCACTTCCAGTTATTATGTCAATGGGGTTGGGTCTTTTTCTTATTCCGACAGCAACAAAAAATCTTCGTCGCATATGGGCTTTTCCTAGTATTTTACTCTTAAGTATAGCTCTGGTATTCTCAGTTCACCTGTCTATTCAACAAATAAAAGGGAGTTCTATCTATCAATATCTATGGTCTTGGACCATCAATAATGATTTTTCCTTAGAATTTGGATACTTGATCGATCCCCTTACTTCTATTATGTTAATACTAATTACTACTGTAGGAATCTTGGTTCTTATTTATAGTGACGATTATATGTCTCACGATGAGGGATATTTGAGATTTTTTGTTTATATAAGTTTTTTTAATACTTCCATGTTGGGATTGGTTACTAGTTCCAATTTGATACAAATTTATTTTTTTTGGGAACTTGTGGGAATGTGTTCCTATTTATTGATAGGCTTTTGGTTTACACGACCAATTGCAGCGAGTGCTTGTCAAAAAGCTTTTGTAACTAATCGTGTAGGGGATTTTGGTCTGTTATTAGGAATTTTAGGTTTTTTTTGGGTAACAGGTAGTTTAGAGTTCCGGGATTTGTTCAAAATAGCTAATAACTGGATTCCTAATAATGGGATTAATTCATTACTTACTACTTTATGTGCTTTTTTATTATTTCTTGGTGCAGTTGCAAAATCTGCACAATTCCCTCTTCACGTATGGTTACCCGATGCTATGGAAGGACCCACTCCCATTTCGGCTCTTATACACGCAGCAACTATGGTTGCTGCGGGGATTTTTCTTATAGCTCGACTTCTTCCTCTTTTCATATCCCTGCCTTTGATAATGAGTTTCATTTCTTTAGTAGGTACAATAACACTTTTCTTAGGAGCGACTTTAGCTCTTGCTCAGAGAGATATTAAAAGAAGCTTAGCCTATTCTACAATGTCTCAATTGGGTTATATGATGTTAGCTCTGGGTATAGGTTCTTATCAAGCTGCTTTATTCCATTTGATCACTCATGCTTATTCGAAAGCTTTATTGTTCTTGGGATCTGGATCCGTTATTCATTCAATGGAACCTCTTGTTGGATATTCACCAGATAAAAGTCAGAATATGGTTCTTATGGGTGGTTTAAAAAAATATGTTCCTATTACAAGAACCACTTTTTTATGCGGTACACTTTCTCTTTGTGGTATTCCACCTCTTGCTTGCTTCTGGTCCAAAGATGAAATCCTTAGTAATACTTGGTTGTATTCACCTTTTTTTGGAATTATAGCCTCTTTTACTGCGGGATTAACTGCATTTTATATGTTTCGGATATATTTACTTACTTTTGATGGGTATTTGCGTGTTCATTTTCAAAATTACAGTAGTACTAAAGAATGTTCTTTGTATTCAATATCCTTATGGGGAAAAAGTATACCCAAAGGAGTCAATGGGGATTTTGTTTTATCAACAATGAAGAGTGGAGTTTCTTTTTTTTCACAAAATATACCCAAAATTCCTGGTAATACAAGAAATAGGCTAGGATTCTTTAGTACTCCCTTTGGAGCTAAAAACACTTTTGTCTATCCTCGCGAAACTGGAAATACTATGCTATTTCCTCTTCTTATATTACTGCTTTTTACTTTGTTCATTGGATCCATAGGAATCCATTTTGATAATGGAGTAAGGGATAATGGAATATCGGAGTTAAGCATATTATCAAAGTGGCTAACTCCTTCAATAAGCTTTTTCGAAGAAAATTCCATAAATTCATATGAGTTTTTCACTAATGCAATTTCTTCTGTAAGTTTAGCTATTTTTGGTCTATTCATAGCATATATATGCTATGGATCCTCTTATTCTTTTTTTCAGAATTTGAATTTGAAAAATTCCCTTGCAAAAGGGAATCCAAAAAAGTTCTTTTTGGATCAAGTAAAAAAAAAGATATACAGTTGGTCATATAATCGTGGTTATATAGATGTTTTCTATACTAGGGTCTTTATTCTGGGTATAAGAAGATTAGCCGAACTAACGCATTTTTTTGATAAAAGTGTCATTGATGGAATTATCAATGGAGTAGGTCTTGCTGGTTTTTGTATAGGAGAAGAAATAAAATATGTAGGGGGAGGTCGAATATCGTCTTATCTATTCTTTTTTTTATGTTATGTATCCTTGTTTATATTCTTTTTTCTTCCTTAATTCATTATTCCATGAATTCCTCAAAACGAGGCTCATCAAAATGCAAAATCTAAGACTACTATAAGACTACTAAAAAAATAAGAAAAAAATTCGAACGATTAAATTACTTCTCCCGAATATCCAACTGACTT